AATCGAATCACTTTTTCGAGAAATACGAGACATCTAAGTCATACAAGTAAAGAGATCTATTCGTTGATAAGAAAAAGAAAAAACGTGAACGGAGACTGGATTGATGATAAAATAGAATCCTGGGTTGCAAACAGTGATTCGATTGATGATGAAAAAAGAGAATTCTTGGTTCAGTTCTCCACCTTAACGACAGAAAAAAGGATTGATCAAATTTTATTGAGTCTGACTCATAGTGATCATTTATCAAAGAATGACTCTGGTTATCAAATGATTGAACAACCGGGAGCAATTTACTTACGATACTTAGTTGACATTCATAAAAAGTATCTAATGAATTATGAGTTCAATACATCCTCTTTAGCAGAAAGACGGATATTCCTTGCTCATTATCAGACAATCACTTATTCACAAACTGCGTGTGGGGCTAATAGTTTTCATTTCCCATCTCATGGAAAACCCTTTTCGCTCCGCTTAGCCTTATCCCTCTCTAGGGGTATTTTAGTGATAGGTTCTATAGGAACTGGACGATCTTATTTGGTCAAATACCTAGCGAAAAACTCCTATCTTCCTTTCATTACGGTATTTCTGAACAAGTTCCTGGATAACAAGTCTCAAGGTTTTGATGATATCGATATTGATGATATTGACGATATTGATGCTAGTGACGATATTGATGCTAGTGACGATATTGATGCTAGTGACGATATCCTTGATATGGAGCTGGAACTGCTAACTAGCATGAATGCGCTAACTATGGATATGATGCCTGAAGATGAAGACCGACTTTATATCACCCTTCAATTCGAATTAGCAAAAGCAATGTCTCCTTGCATAATATGGATTCCAAACATTCATGATCTGGATGTGAATGAGTCAAATTACTTCTCCCTAGGTCTATTAGTGAACCTTCTCTCCATGGATTATGAAACTAGAAATATTCTTGTTATTGCTTCGACTCATATTCCCCAAAAAGTGGATCCCGCTCTAATAGCTCCGAATAAATTAAATACGTGCATTAAGATACGAAGGCTTCTTATTCCACAACAACGAAAGCACTTTTTCACTCTTTCATATACTAGGGGATTTCACTTGGAAAAGAAAATGTTCCATACTAATGGATTCGGGTCCATAACCATGGGTTCCAATGCACGAGATCTTGTAGCACTTACCAATGAGGCCCTATCAATTAGTATTACACAGAAGAAATCAATTATAGATACTAATACAATTAGATCCGCTCTTCATAGACAAATTTGGGATTTGCGATCCCAGGTAAGATCGGTCCAGGATCACGGGATCCTTTTCTATCAGATAGGAAGGGCTGTAGCACAAAATGTACTTTTAAGTAATTGCCCCATGGATCCTATATCTATCTATATGAAAAAGAAATCATGTAACGAAGTGGATTATTATTTGTACAATTGGTACTTCGAACTTGGAACGAGCATGAAGAAATTAACGATACTTCTTTATCTTTTGAGTTGTTCTGCCGGATCGGTCACTCAAGATCTTTGGTCTCTACCCGGACCCGATGAAAAAAATGGGATCACTCCTTATGGACTCGTTGAGAATGATTCTGGTCTAGTTCGTGGCCTATTAGAAGTGGAAGGCGCTCTGGTGGGATCCTCACGGACATGCAGTCAGTTTGATAAGGATCGAGTGACATTGCTTCTTCGACCCGAACCAAGGAATCCCTTAGATATGATGCAAAATGGATCTTGTTCTATCCTTGATCAGAGATTTCTCTATGAAAAAGACGAATCGGAGTTTGAAGAGGGGGAAGGAGAAGGAGCCCTCGACCGGCAACAGATAGAGGAGGATTTATTCAATCACATAGTTTGGGCTCCTAGAATATGGCGCCCTTGGGGCTTTCTATTTGATTGTATCGAAAGGCCCAATTCATTGGGATTTCCCTATTGGTCCAGGTCATTTCGGGGCAAGCGGATCATTTATGATGAAGAGGATGAGCTTCAAGAGAATGATTCGGAGTTCTTGCAGAGTGGAACCGTGCAGTACCAGACACGAGATAGATCTTCCAAAGAACAAGGCCTTTTTCGAATAAGCCAATTCATTTGGGACCCTGCAGATCCACTCTTTTTCCTATTCAAAACTCAGCCCTTTGTCTCTGTGTTTTCAGATCGAGAATTATTTGCAGATGAAGAGATGTCAAAGGGGCTTCTTACTCCCCAAACAAATCCTCCTACATCTCTATATAAACGCTGGTTTATCAAGAAGACGCAAGAAAAGCACTTCGAATTGTTGATTAATCGCCAGAGATGGCTTAGAACCAATCGTTCATTATCTAATGGATCTTTCCGTTCTAATACTCTATCCGAGAGTTATCAGTATTTATCAAATCTGTTCCTATCTAACGGAACACTATTGGATCAAATGACAAAGGCATTGTTGAGAAAAAGATGGCTTTTCCCGGATGAAATGCAAATTGGATTCATGGAACAGGAGAAGGTTTTCCCATTCCTTAGCCGGAAAGATATGTGGC